AGCTCTCCTTTGAGGGGAAAATTGGCCTACTTGCCTCGGTCAGGACTTAAGCCATGCCTTTATTAAACAACGCCATCCCATCTCAGAACGAAAGTCTCATCCATTGGGTCTTAAAGGGGCGAAGCGTATTTACTCGCAAGGAAGATTGATAGCCCCATCGATAGCTATCTGTATAAGTATGCCGCGGTTGTCGATTTCTTTGACTCTGTCTCTTACCAGGAACGATCAGATGCAAACAAAGAAGAAGGAACCCAAGGGGAAGAGTCATTCATGCTCTCTAGCCAGGGTATGGAGCGAATAGTAAGAGGTCTTAGCTGCTTATCCGGTTTTAGCGGAAGAGGAGCCATCTGCTCGTTCCCTATCGAGTGGATCCAATCCCAAGCCTTAAGAGCCGGTATTTTTTATTATGTTCCGCTAGCCAGCTAAGCTTTCCCCGGCTAACAGTCCTTCCGCCAGTCATTGAGTCAGCCCCTAATCCTTCTTCCGAAGCAAGTACCCCTCTCAAAAAAAAGTAATTGTTTTTTCTTTGATTGATTGAGAATCCGCGTAAGGTTTTAGCGAGGGTTCCAGGTGGATCACCATTGGCGGCTAAGTGTCCTTTTTCTTTGCCTTGAGAATTGGCCTCAAGAAAGTCCTGATTTTTCGTTCTTGCCTCACTCAATTAGTTCACTTTCTCCCGGGCCTGTCCCCCTTCACGATGAAAATGCTCTTCCTTCTTTCGCTTGACTAGTTTGAAATGTCTTATTATAATAAATTTAGTGATGAAGCGAGTGAATCTTCTTTGGGGTTGTAGGCCCATTTCGGTATCGTGCTAGTAAGGTAAGCGGCTTGGCAGCTTTTGCTTTTGAATGTGTCCCTGCTCTCCTGAAAAAATTTCTGATTTCTATTTATTCGTTGAGGGCCTGACCTTGTTGAGTGAATGTGGATCGAGTTGGATCCGTAGCCTTTAGTAAGTTTTTTGCTTGATCCTTTGTTTGTAATGTAATTCCTCCCGTCTCAAGTGCTTTTCTTTTTTCCTTCCTAAGGTAATGAAGTTGCTCCGCTTGTAGATTGAGTGTAGTTCCTCCCGGTTTAGTCTAAGAGCTTTTCCGCATCAACCTAAGCCCGCTTATTCCGACTAGGTGATCCATTGGCGAAAAGAGGGCCTTCTTGAAGATGGGCACCTTGTGGGCCGATGCGTATAAGATGGGCACCTTGTATGCGTCATTTGACGACTCAGTGCATGGATGTCACGAGTCCATTGACCATAGGCTTAGGCCTATTTCGTAAGTGAGCAGTCTTTGGCAGGCCTGGAGATTGAGTTAAGGAGAGTAGAGGTCTAAAGCTCATGTTACACGGGTCGTGCACACTTCATTGGCACTGATCGCGTTTCGTGAGGGCCACGCCCATATGCATAAGGGCCTTTTTTTCTTCATTTTTCTTTTTTCCTTCAACATCTGTCATGGAATAAGGGTCGATGGAATTGACTTTGACTCTTTCATTTGGCATTTTTGAAGGCGCTTTCTTCTGAAATGCGATCTTGATCTGCTAATCTTTTGAGGTAAAAAACAAAGTGATGATTGATTTCCACGTAGTTATGCTCTGTTCAGTCTCATAAGTACTTTATGTTCCTGGAAGGGGTATGTCCTAAGGTCTAATAGAAGCCTTCTTCTGCGATATAGCTGGTGGCTTTCCCGGTGGGATGGTTTGCAAAATCGTAAGAGAGGGTCCGCAACTCTCGTTGAAAGAGGGATTAGCTATCCGCTTATATCCGATCATCAACTGTGCAACAAGCAGTTCCAGCTGATCCATCCCTTCTCCCTCACGTCACTTTAGTTCATCCTAGTTCTAAAGAAAAGAAAGGTTCTCTTGCTCGCTATTGGCTTGGTACTGGTTCTATGTGAGCCAACCAGTCAGTCTTCCGGTTCTTCCGATCCTCTTAGTCAGTCAGTCCTATCAGCGAGTGGGAAAAGCGATAGGGAAAGAAGCGAGTAGGAAGGTTAGCTAACTGAGCCCGAGGTGAGAGCCCGGAAAGCGAAGCGCTTAGTTCCTTAAAAGTAATTCCGGGAATTCAATTAAAGGAGAGTCAGCAACTCGCTAGAAGAAAGATGGGATCTTGTCCTGACCGTTTCGTTTTAGGAGATCGAACCAACCACGGAACTAGTTCGAAAGGATCGAACCAAAGGCTATTCCTTTGAGTTGGGTTGAGCTGAGCTCTTTAGATAGGACCAAACCGAAGGCTAGTCAAGTAGGTCAGCTAACCGAGCCCCAGGTGAGAGCCGAGCATGGGAAAGAAAGGGAAAGCTGCTACTCATGTCAGCGAGTAGGTCCCATGTCAGCGAGTGGGCCATAGGGCAATGTCCGGGCATGAAAATCTTCTTTTTTCTTGTATGACCTGTACCGACTTGATAGCCCAGGTGAGGCAAGTAAGGAAGCTAACCCAAGCAAGCCAAGCCCTAAATCCGCTTACTGAAATTGGCCGATTTGCCATTATTCCCTTAAAAAAAGGCGAACGGAGCCCTATTCCGAAAGGAAGGACTTAAAGGATAGGGCTGAAACTGTTGATGTTTGAAAGGAGCTTGCTTATTCAACCGAAACTGCAACTGCTCCTGCTTATGGTAGTGGATAAATGGGTGGACATGTATCTGCAGCCTCTGCTGCAGCTGGTGGACGAGGAAAGCGATGCGTTGGCTCGACTGGGAGAGCGAAAGTGGGAGTCCTCTCTCACTTAATCAATAATGCCCAGGGCCAAGCACTTACTGGCTAGCGGACAAGCAAAGCAGGTTCTGAAAGACCGCCACAGTCTTTGTTTCGAGTTTGATTTCTTATGCAGTTAGGAGTGGGACGTGCTAACAGGAAGAAAGGTTATTAACATATATCAATCTTTCAAAAAACCTTTCTTCCATCGTGTGGTTGCTTTAAGAAAGATAAGGGTCAAGGGGATCATCGGTGGAAAGGAATCCAATGCTTGAGAAGGCAGCAAAAGTGCATTCGGGCAGATAATGGTGGTGAATACAGGGGTCCGTTTGAAGATTATTGCAGAACACATGGCATCAGGCTTGAGAAAAGTATGCCTAAACCCCTCATGCCAAGTTACCAAAATCTTTGTGGGCTGAGGCAATGAGAACTGCAGTTTACTTGATCAACCTTTCTTTCCCCTTCAGTTCCCTTGAATGGTGACATTCCATAAAGAGTTTTGACGAGGAAAGATGTATCTTACAGTCACGCAGATGTGTTCGGCTGCAGGGCATTTGTTCATATTCCTAAGGATGAAAAATCCAAGCTTGATGACAAGGCTAAACAGTGGATCTTCTTGGGTTATGATTATGTACATGAATAATTTGGCTACAGGCTATGGGATCCAGTTCCTCCACCTACAGTTCATGATGATCACGGGGGAGATGAACCAGAAGCTCAAGATGATGCAACTAATGATGAGGCTCCTGTTAATGAAAATTTTGATCAACAAGCACAAGCTGAACAGGTACCTCCAGCTCCACCACCACAGGCTCCAGTCAGAAGATCCACCATAGAAAGAAGACCTTCCACCAGGTATCATCCTTATGAATATGTGATGTTGACAGATGGGGGAGAGCCAGAAAGCTATCAAGAGGCCATGGCACATGACAAGAAAGATGAGTGGTTGAAAGCCATGCAAGAGGAGCTCAAATCCTTGCATGAGAACCATACTTATGACTTGGTGAAATTGTTAAACAAGCAACGGCTGACGAGATAGGGGCGCTAACGCGCTCAAGCCTATTCTAATAAGGGCGTTAGGGCGCATCCGTTTTCTTGCTGGGGCGTAGCGCTTACTTAGTGCTTGTGCTAAGGTAGTTTACTTGCTTACTTGTTAGAGTAAGGAAGAGATTTTCTTTCTTTCCCTGCAGTGCTATAGTGCGCTTGGACTCTATCTCTGCTGTCTGGCTTTCATGAAGAAAGATTGAAAGCGTCCTCATGTCAAAGATGTTCGTGTACTTTAGAAATAGGACTGCTCTTTCTAGGACTGTTAGCGCTGGTCTCTAGCCACCTAGAACTACCAGAGACTCGATCCACCTCAGGAACATTCAAAAGACTAAAGCCACCTGGAACTCACTGATTGTCTTATGCCACCTCGGAAGAGAAGACATATTCTCAGACAGAAAAGAAAGGACTTACCACTTGGCCACACTCAGAAGCCGGAGTCTGAGCTAGTAGCTAGCCCCAGGTATAGAACTGGAGTTCTCTATCAGGGAATTCCAGGAGTGAAATAGTATGGTTTGATAGAACCAGGTAGTAGTTGGTCGGAAAGGAAGAGAAAGATACTCCAACGGACTCGGGCAATACCATTAGGACAGAAAGGGATTGGGCTTTGATTCGGATTCCTAGGACGGCTCAGGGAATCCTAGAAGCTAAAAAAGTAAAGCAAGGAAGCCTACTTGGTTCGTTTAGGAGACTAGCTTTCCACGGGCTGCAGACTAGCTTTTTTTGAGAATTCCTTTAGTAAGTTCAGGTCTTTCTGAAAGCCAGTTCCTGAGTTCATGACTTCAGAAGTGAAGCAAGGCACTGAAAGTGAAAGCTGTCCAATCGCTCTAAGCCAGTTGTTGAAGTGAGTTAAGGTCTTTCCGAGTTCGGGTCTTCCTGATTTCATGAGTTTAGGAGTGAATGAGCTAAGCCAGATCGCTATTCCTGACTTGAGAGTCCTCTTTTTCTTTAGAATTTTTTATAAGCAAGGAAGCAAGAAAAGGGATGCGCCTTACTAGGAGCTAAAGGTAGCATTCCCTTAATAGGCTGTCTACGGCAATTTCTCTGTAGCAAGAAGCCCTGTGAAAGCCATCTCATAGGTGATTATGGCCTGGGAAAACGATAGAACGAAGCCTTTCTTTTGTAAGCCTACGCTATCTTTAAAGAAAAAGTGAAATATCAACTTTCCTTCCACTATATAAAACTATAGTAAGGTAGCGAAGTTCAGAAGAGTGGCAGGCAAGCAAGAAGTTCATCCATTGAAGTTGAAGTAGTTTCAGTACTTCATCGATTTTAGTTGAAGTAAACGATTGATCTCTTCAAGTAAGGGGACTAAGAGGGCCACATAAATCGATCTTCTTTATTAAATCTAGATCTCCCTTGCAATTGATCTGTGCGAGATCGAGTATGCTAATCAGTATGCTAACGCGAATCTCTAACGGTCGTAATCAAGTCTCTCAATCGCTCTCTCCTGTCCTTAACTCTCGAAAGTCTTGCAAGGCTCTCAAACGGCCTAACTGTCGTAACGGTCGCGGGGGTTCGGAATGAAAGGAAAGAAGCTTTGCTGCTTCAATCTTATATGTGTGATCTTCGCTTCGTGCTGCTGACGTGTTTTTTGCTTGGGATGAGTGCGTAGTGGGCCTTGCTTGAATAATCCCTATTGACGCAACCTGTGGCTTCGTGTTCCGCAGACTGCGCACAAGCGCTAAAAAAAAAAGGTCACTCTGTGGCGAAGTTTGTCCATTACGAAGTCTAGGGTACCCATGCGTTCACCAAGGGGGCATTTACGAGAAGCGTTCACCGAATCCGAATCCTCTACTTTCCTTGGTCGTTCACCTGCTCGGTCTGGTAAACCTTACCCGCTGGCTTGGACGAGTACAGTTCACTGATTTGAATCACTTAAACTAAAGCTCTGATATCCGTAGGACTTCAACCTTCTTTTCTTAATAGAAACAATAGCTCCTAAATCCAAAGTAGATCACATTTTTTGAGGCCTTATTTCGATTTCAGCACTCGAGTAGACTCCGAAGGTCTCAGTGGTAGGCTTTGGTTGGGATGGCTCAAATATGTGCCTTTGACCTCCCAAATTATGACCCATGCAAAAGACAACAACAACAAAAACAAATGTTGTGGTCTTTTCCTGATCCAGGTACATCTGCGCTCAATACAGATGGATGTCCCAAGGGGAACCCGGGACCAGCCAGCATTATAGGAATCATAAGAGATGATAGAGGAGTGTGGATCTGTGGATACTTTGGGAAAATTCCAGACACAACTAGCCTTGAAGCAGAACTATGGAGCATCTTTAAGGGGTTGAGCCTTGTAAGGGATAGAAGAATACCTAGCTTAATGGTTTAAACTTACTCCCAAGCTGCAATAGAGCTTATCCAAGACAAAGAAAAGGGGCAAGGATATAGTGTAAATGTGCCACCAACAAATAGAAAGAAGGTTAGCCCGAGAAAGCACCTTGGTTTAGGTTCTTTTTCATTGGCATGTGATAGGGCGAGGAGGTCTACCGCTGAGAGCCAGAAGGGAAAGACATACATGGCACCAATCCAATCTCAAGAACTCTGATTCAACCATTTCTGTGTCGCTGACTGGGGTCTCTGCCCCTCTGGGGAATCCATAGAAAGCAAAACAATTCCATAAAGTTCAAATTGAAGCTATTGCTGTCGGTCTCGATTCATTCTCTTTTCTAGTCTGATCATGGCATATGTCATGCTCATCTATTCTATAGTCAAAGCAGGAGCCCATCCTTAGCCCTGTCGATCTAATGGGCCCCGGTTGTCATGTTTGTGTTTGTGTGTGTCTGAATGTCTGAGTGGGACCTTTCCTCTTTCTGTGAGGGTGCGTATTTTCAAGGTGTCCTTAGATTATTATATAAAAAAGAAGTCTATCTTTCTTCTTTTACTATATCGCTTTGCCGCAACGTATCCCAGGTTGGCTACCTGTCTCTGCAGGAATAGGAAGGTGCCTCTAGCAGATTGCCCTTTCTTTTCCTTTCCTGGGCTAGGTAACCGTTAATGGAATATCCGAGGCAAGAATTTTCTGCTTTGTGGAGTAAACTCGTCTTCCCCGAAGCGGAACCCACGTATAAATTAGTGTATACATATGCACTTACAGTTACAGATACAGAAGGCGCAATCGGAGCACTAAGATCATGGGGTGAAGGCACACTGTCATTACACGATGGGTAAGGTGCGGAGCTACACTCTAAAGACAGATTCACTAGATTCCGACCTTCCCGCTGCTCTGTATAGTCCTATTGGAGGGCAATACAAGACTCTAACGATTCCTGCCTTGGTTGATGATGAATTACCTTACTCCCTTTCCATACCGGGAAAAGGGGTATAGTCTATTCTATAATATACTCTTCTTCTATCACAGAAATAGCTAAATCGGAAGTTAAGCCCTATAAGCACTTCACTGAAACTAAAAAGAACAACAAGAGCAATACCTCACAGGCTAAAGCAGGAACAAGGGGCGCAAGCGAAAGCAGTCTAAAGAAGTCTAAACTAAGAAAGACTTACGAACCATAAAGGAAGGATAAGAGCCCTAGCTACAAAGCAAAAGAAGTTGTCGGAGGCGATGCGACGATACTCACCTCAGCCTCTCTGGCGGCATTAGTTACCAGATTCATTCAGTGACAGCCTTAGGATAAGGAATTAAAGATCGGCGACATCTTCCTCCTCAAGGCTTCCTTAGCTACACTACAGGATTCCTATTCTAAACCTAGGCGGGTTCGGCCTTATCCTGATAGTTCTGAGCGTACTCCTCTTCCTAGTTCCCTGACTATTATGGTAAGGTAAAACTCTGTAGAATCCTCCGGATCAACTCCAAGCTAGGCGGATTACCCGCCAATATTCTCCTCCCCTGGCCTAGCGGGAAATGTCAATGTTTGAGCTCTAGCGGATGTCGCGGATCTTGAACTCTTTTGTTGCCGATCTGGAAGTCCTTTATTTTCATTTAAGAAATAGTCGGCTTCTTTATTCCCTTACCGAGTAGACGAGAATGGCACCGTGAATTCATTTCTTTCAATAGCTGCTCCGCTTCAACAAAGCTTGACCCGCCTTTCGCCGCCTCAAAAGAAAGTGGTTAAGTCTTCGTTCTTACCGGTGACATCTCCGCTTTTCCCTTAGCCCGTAGGGAATTTCTCTTCTATGAGTTAGGATTCCTTTGAAAGTCTGACTATAATTTGAGAATTATAGCTAGTTGTCTTCTTCTCTTGCAGCAGAAAGACATTCTAACTTTCAATTTAATTTAAAGAAAAGAAAGGAGAGCCCCAACCCAACTTCGCCAACCAAGGGAACATCTCAGCCTCTACTTTTGGAATGAGATCGGGACGTCCGACAAGATAAACTTCGATAGCCACGTGGCCAAGAAAGCTACAAGTTCATCTGGGTCTTTATGCTTATCGCCTGCCTCGATCTTCTGGGCTTGTCGGGATCAGGATTAACTGGCTCGAACTCCTTAAACCAGTGGCGTACTCAAGAAGCAAAATGTGCTCACTTCTGTTTTACAAGTCAGATTGCATTTGAAATTGGTGCTCAACAGAAGGGTTACAAACCGGAGAGACAGATGACGAGTCTACCTATGAAAACTCACTCTTTATAGAAGGATTGATTTTACCAGCAGATAGATTTATACGTTAAAGCTTTCAGTCAGGACAGTACTTTACATATTAGTAAAACAGCAGTTACTACCTATAAGTAGTAAAATGTCGCAGATCCGCTGCGTGACTTAGAACCTGAAAGACAGTCTAGTTTTATCTGAGTCGAAAAGGCTAGTCGTTATCTGACCAATACTCATAGATGCTATTTAGGTTGGCTCGAGTACCTATGCTTACCGACAGCAACTCGTGCTCCTAACTTGCATACTGCTCCTAGCGCAATAAGTAGCCTTAGCGCATAGCGCATCCGACAGCCAGCCCTATGAACTAGCTTACCAGCTCGACCTTTAACGACGGGACAACAAACAAAGGACATTTAACCGAAGAGCTCTAGACCAATAGACCCAAGCAGAGCTAAAGAGCTGGCTAAATACGGATCGGTACAAGTACTACAAGTAGCCCTTTCTAGCTCCAATGCGGATAACGAAAAGAGAACAAGGACTAATAGACCAGTAGACCAATAGGCCAAGTTACACGGCTAAAAGGAAAGTGCTCGGCTCGCTCCAAGCATTCCGCTCTATAGTTCTCTTGAATACTTCCACCTATCAGCCTGTGAACCTCCCCTCGTATTAAGAATAAGAAGTAGAGCTCAATCCCATCTTCTTCTAAGTCGAGTGACTCCGCTCCGTTCCAGTGATGTTTAGCCGCGATAGATACGTAGCTCGGGGCCTTCTTGCAGGTCTTATCGTACCACTTGCTCTCAATCCCGTAATGCCCTTGTTATAGAAGCCTTTTCATTTCAAGTGCGGGCTAGCCGGCTTTCAAGCCTTTTATTTTAGTACCCTAACGATAAGCTAGGACCAAACTAAACTGATGTGATGTGACCCACGCACGCCCCTGAGTCTTAGGCCCTTTCATTAGAAAGAAAGCCTGTAAGGGAAAGGCCCAGCCCACAAAAGCTCAGTTTCAATTGAGTCTAAGTGAATACACTACGCCATATAGTTCGGGCAGTTCGGGATAAGAAAGCTTCTTACCAGCGTTAGGAGGAAAGAGTTGTTCAAGAAGAAAGCTGTACATGAAGGTACGGTATCCGCAGTTGGTGTTATAGAAGTGGCGGTCTTGAATAAGCAAGCGGTGCAATTTCTGTTACAAAAAGAGCTGTTGAGTAAATAGAAGCTCTGGTCCTATCCTGTTGATGACGAATAAGAGTTTTTGCTATAGCCTTCATGTGGTGATACCAACTAGTATCATATAGTTGAGTGAAAGCTAGATATCCCTTTCATTCCGGAAGTTATCGCTTACCGAGCCACGCGAAGAGTACCAGACCGGTGCTTGTACGTCTGCCCATTCCAGGGTCGATAGAGTCTACGAACGGAGTGAACCAAGTCAAATGAATTGTTTTTCGAGACCAAGAGTGAGTCGTAGATAGAAAGACCTCTCCTATCCGCTGCTCATGGACGGGACTCTGGGAAAAGAAAAGGGTTCTTAGATACCTTCTTATAGTTCAGTAGAGAAATGAAGTCCTTCTTTACTTGAGCACTGGTTAGACCGCTTGCAGGCTTTCTTATGGAACTAAAGCATAATATGACTTGCTTAATGGATTTCTGGCTGTAGCTGTCACCATTGGCATTGCCCTAATAGAATAGAATGGGGCCCAGCGGGGTAATGGTAACGCGAATCCCTTTAGTTCGATTTGATCCTTATGGGTTCCAAACCTTTTGAATCAAAGTAGAGGGTTGCTTTCTTTTTCAATCTTTCTCTGATCCTAGCCGTGTAGTGGATCCGGCTTTAGTCGGCTAAAAAGAGGTGTGTGTGGCCGGGCTTCTTTCTTTATAGTGCTGCCCGCCCCCTCCCCTTCTTCATTCATCCATTTAGGCCCGACTAGGAACACGTGGATCCAGGGAACCTGGCTCGGGAACAGCTTCTTACTATTGGGGGTTAATCACAGTAAGAGAGTCCAATCTCTGAAATAGAGCTTAGTCTCTCCATAGTAGTATACTAGTAGAAAGCGTAGGTTATGACTTGATCCAATAGAGTCAGAACACCTTTATATCTAAAAGAAATGGTGCTCGATGAAACAATCCAGATTCCACACTATGCTGTGGGCTGGGGGTAGAGCTGCTCTGCGAAGCTGGGCGTTAAGTGTTCTTATGGAGGAACCATAGACGAAAGAGAATAGAAAGGGCCTTCAAAAAAGAGCGATGGAGTGATGGGCAACCTTAGTCTATATGTTGCTCGTGAGCCGCCAAGTACCAGTCTCGCAACAGTACTGGCGCAAAAGGATCGGTCCTTCACTTCACTTGCTGATCGTTCGCGAGTCGAACTCGCTCTCTTGCCACGCCCTTCACTCACTCGCTTGAGTCGGACTCAATCACTATTTTTGTTTGGAGGATCATTCGTTCTTCACTCTCTTGCTATTACCCGCAGGGAGCGCAGCAACCAAGGTGCATATTATCATATAGAAAGAAGCGAAGCGTAGCGAATCACATAGATAAGCCCCTACCTGCCAGCGCGCGGATGGATAGGGCGGGCGAAGCGCGAAGAGGATGGATGTCTGAGCGGTTGAAAGAGTCGGTCTTGAAAACCGAAGTCTTGATAGGGATACCGGGGGTTCGAATCCCTCTCCATCCGCGAAAGAGACGAGACACACGGGAATGATTTTTTCCAGAAATAGAGGGCTTGCGGGGTCCTCAAATAGCTATGGCTTTTCTTTATTCCTTTGGTGCCATCACTTGACGACTCGAAAAGACAATTCATGATGGATTGGTTTAGCCCGTTTTACCCTCTCTTTCCCGTTACTTAAAGTTCATTTTTTGATTTCATCCACCCACGCATCACAGTAATCTCAGACAGTACCTGCTGACACTCATCTTCATAGAGGTCAGTAGGCACTGTCTTAAGATCTGTAGGCTTATAAGCCTTCCGCAGGCGATCTATAAGAAAGCCTCGGAGATACGGATTAAGTGGACGACCGCGGCCAAGCCATATCTCAAGTGGTAAGTTACGCTTATCCCAAATCGCGCGAAGTCGTAAGACTTTGGGCGACTGAGTATGGTTTAAGCGCGAAAGCGTTCTATACCCAATCCCATACAGACGACAGAACGTACTAAACCGTTTAATCGGATAAAGATTTAAAACGGAATAGAGTCCTGGAATATGATGGGAGTTGAGCAGGTTTCTAACAGACACAGGAGATAAATCCTTAGTCATGTTATGACACCTAAAACGCTTCGCAAACTCAGCACCACCAGTGTTAGAAACTAAAGACTTAGGTATAGATATATCTACGCCAAAGTCACTAACTATTTGGTGGTACTTGGACGCAACTCGTTCATCGGCGATACATACGTCATCGCCTAAGATAGCATAACGATCGAAATATCGACCCGGATACACCAGCTCTGCACAATATTGCACCACTAAGTGGTGGCTTAGAGTGAAGAGCGGCCAAGACGACAAATATCCTAATGGCTGACCTACAGCGAAATTCACTACAGGTCGGCCCTTGGCAAAAGGATATTCTACAAGAACACCAGTATTCGGAGGACGCTCAATCAGGTTTGTAACCACATGAGGGTCCGATGGATGAACAGGTGACCTGCAGAACGGTACCTCAAATAACGATAAGGAGAGGATAGAGGTAACAAAACCTTCAACCTCCCGGACCGCTAAGACGTCTCCTTGTAGATATAAGGGCCACCTATCTGTGGCGGACTTAACATCATACGAGAAAACGTTCTTAGATCCAACCAGCCTATCTAACTAAGGGTGACAACTGATTATAGGTGCCATCCATAGGTAGCGTTGCTAAAGCACTCATTAACCAATCGTGTAAAGGCTTTAACAACCGCTGGTTTATATAGTTGCCAATTGCGAATATTCGTCGCTTTCCTGCGCCAGATTCTGTAGACTGAGCTAACCTACCGGGCGAACCATATTTTGGTATACCACCCGGGTTCCCCTCGAATTGCTGTTGGAATATGGGGTATGAAGCCCGCATAGACCACAGAGAAATCTCTGTATTACAGCGATCAAGGGCATAACGGACATAAGGAAACCAAAGTGGAAATCCAGGCTCAGCGAAGTCGCAATCGACCCATCTAGGGTCAGAGTACAACTCGTAAGCCAGGAACCATTCAAATTCCTCTTTTAGATTGAGGAAGATTCCTTTTTTGTCTTTCCATTTGGACCCTCTGTCGGAAGGTATAGCTTTCCACGTGGGTTCCCATGTGATCCCTTGATACATAGGGATGGTTAGCGCACGTTTCCAGTACCGATAGAGCAATTTTGGGACATGACAAATGAATTGAGATATTGCATTCTCAACTCTGTCAACGTCCTTAAACGGTGACACAATACTCTTTTTTAGTATAGAACGGTCGACTCGCTTAGCGAGACGAATCGCTCGACACAAAGAGAAGTAAGATAAATATATCTTAACAAATGTGTCAGCACGTTCATCCTTCTTTAAAATAAGTTTTCGATGATAAGAAGGAATGATCCTCGGTAAACCGGAACCAGTCAAAGACACAGGTACGGGTAATTGAGATTTAGGTTGAGGAACCCCAGCGTAAGCTTTCTGCAAGCATACAGCAGCTTGCTTCAAATAAAGCGAAGCGGGCCAGACCTCTTCCGTAAATACAAAACCCGCTTGGCAACTAGGTGAGCTCCGCTCCGACACAAAGCTCCTTGGTTAAACCATCAGTGATCACTAGAATCACCTTGTTAAAGGTAGATTTTAGTGCCCCAAGATCTTCTAAGATCTTGTACCACTTGATGGCTTTCAATGCCAGAAGTTTATCAAAGAGTAGCCTCATAGAAGTCATAGCAAGAATTTCTTTCTATGGTTCCTAGTCAGGTGCGACCTGACGCAGAGAAGTGTCCAGACCAAGGATGATTAAATCTCCGCTGAGCTGGCTTCCCCGTCACCGCTCCCTGAGAGAGGGCAATGCTCTCTCAGTCTATGAAGTCACAAGACTTCACTTTGATAAACCTCTGAGCCTTTGGAAGACACCAAGACTCACCTAAATGACACTATGTTGCAAGTGTCAAGGGGGGGTACCTGGTTGACCAACAGGACTCTGTGTGTCACAGAGTGAGGTTAAATCGACATATGTGCCGACCCGATTATAGATCGGACACACCGTCCGATTCGCCTCTGGACGGATCTGACTGACGCTGCAAAGCAGACGACAATCATTGGCCGCTAGGTAGGTCAATACCTCCCTACACCAACAGGATTTCTCCTGTCGATGCCTTACCCCCCAAGGTTAATGTACCTTATCTAGGCAATTCTAGGGCTCATTAGAAAGATAGTTCAATCGCCATCAATTCAACCGGAGGAAGGTTGATGACACTGAACACTAAGCCAATCAATGGGATGAGATGGGAGTCAGATTCAACATAGATGATCGGATTCGGGCAAAGAGCAGATGAATAAAGCCAGAGTCAACTATGCTCCAAGCTAACAGGAGCCACCCAAGAAAGAGGGGTTGGTAAGGAAAGATAGGAGGTGATTGAGAGATCACAAGCCTATTCCACTTACCGACGAGACTCTTATCTCTTATAATACAGAGATGGATCTGGAATAGTTGAGGAAGGTCAGAGGGTAGTACACTGTCTGGGTTAAGAGTGACTGTACAGGCAGTAGCTAGACCACTTGCATGTCGAACAGATCTAATCACAAGGGGCGTAGCGGGGCGACCTAGAAGCTCGTAGGCTCTGGCTCAGTTCATACTAGAGTAGAGGCTAAGAACTGTCTCGCGAAGGTAGACCTTAGTGAGGAGAAATTTTTTGCTAGATCATTCGAGTCAATGCGGTGACTCACCTTCCCGCTTCCAGAAGAAGGTCCGGCATCCTTTTGTCATCCGATAGCTAGACCGAATCAAGATGGGGTGAACATAATCACCAAGTTCAGTTCACGACTTTCTTTATGACCTCACGGCCACTCGGAATGGATGCAGTTCCAAAGTAAGGGCGCCAGGCATAAAGAATAGTAATATTGTAAACTAGGGCAATTGGCACAACCAGGCATCTCAAACATGGATAAAGGGGGAATCCGGCTTTCATTAGGATGAAATTTTTTTCATCCGAATGGCAAGGCTTGCTAACTAGCAGGATCGGTTATGCCATAAGTAGAGAGACCTTCGGAAGATTAAGGCACAACTCCTAACTCACTAATTCTCACAACAGTTAGTCGACCGAGAACACCTAACTAACACTCGCACCATTTGGCAACCTATCGGACTCGGCAAGGTCACTGACGTCTGGCAACTACAAGAAAACAATGCTCACTCCTAGTTTGAGTCGTCGAAGGCAAGGCAGCGAGTGAAGGAAGAGGAAAGCTATTAAGACGACTTTTAGCTACAAGCCCTTATAGCGTAATTAAGTCAACCAACAAGCCGATTGCGCAAACGCCTTAAAAACTATAGTAGCGGCTAGCTCACTAGCTGATAGAGATGCTGCCTCAAAAGCGGAAAAAGCAGCAAGATACTAAAAAAAAGCAAGGAGCGGAGCTTTACTTTACGAAGCGAGCAGCAGACTAGCTTACACCTTGCTAATGACATAAGGAAAGACACCAGCTTCAAAGCCCCTTGCTTGTAAGTAAGAGGTAGGTGACTAAGCAACTATGCTACTATTCGCACCCCAACCTAAAACCGACTACTGGAAATCCTACTAAGGGCGGGCATTATGATCAGCAACTCACTCTATGGAGAATTGCATTGCCGCCGCATATAGCATGGGGAATCTGGTTAGCGCACCCACATTTAGGAACAAAAGAAAGACTGACGAGCATTAAAATCTGTCTTAGCATTCTCCTTCGCCTCAAGACTAAGATCGTTGATGAAAGCAAGTCTGGAAGACCAGAAAATAAACTCCAGCGGTCCCCAGCTGGATTAAGCTAAGCTCCGACGGCTCTTAAAGAGGGAACCCCGGACTCTTACTCTTTCTTCGGCGGGAGAACGAACTTCTGCTACACGAGGACTCGGCGGCTCTCCTATTCCTATCTCATTCAGACTTGGATGACCTCTCTTTTTCAGACTAGCTTTCAAACCTAGGGACGGTTGAAGCCTATTAAAGAAGGGCCTGCCTTACTCACACAAGTAAGCAAGTAAACCAACCCTTGCAGCGGAAAGGCCGATCTCTCTTTCTTAAGGGCGCTATCTAATCCGTTCTTTTAGGAATAGTAGCTGTTGTCTCTGTCTCCGGCAATGTCAGATCAGGAAGAGCCTTTTTTGGTTCTGTGATCAAATCAGCCAAAGCAAGAAGAATCCATTGTTGGAGTTGGAGGAATAGGCGATGCTAGACTAGAATGGCTATTTCTTTTAGGGCTAGTAGAAGGGCTTGATCCCTTTCGAGCTAACTTAACTGACAACAAGAGAAAGAAGAACAAGTATCGACACTTGAAAGCTTGAGTTTTGTTTCCAGCTAAGAGTGATTGATATCATACCTGTAGCCCTTCTTCCAACAAAGGTTCTTCTGCCTGCGGGTTCTGGAACAACTCCTTCTATAGCTGCCTGATTCGTGATCTCGACAAAGAATTTTCGAAAGGCTAACAGCTGCCTGTAACCTATCTCAAAGAGAAGGCTTTGAATGTCATATGACTCCATTAAGAAATTGGGGTGGGATAGCGCTTTCATCCTAGCTACGATCTTTCTGCGTAGAGATGGATTCGATCTTGAAGTTGAAGATTCTATATTCACCCATTCATTCAACTAAAAAAACCGATAAACAGAGAAGAGATCAAGATGATTAAATAATGAATACCAGAATCATTGATTGTACGAGCTCTTCAAATCAAGACTAGAATTCGAGACATTCGATCCCATAATTTGCTCTATCCCACCTCCAATGAGATGTGTGTTAAGCATATGGTTTAGTGGCAGTTAGATCCTATTTTCTTTTTGATTCAATGCGGGAAATTTTCTTCATCTCCCACACCGGTTAGCAACCGAGATAAAAAAAAGTGCTACTAAAGCGGGAAGGAGATCCATCCCACTTCCAATGCCAAGTCTTAAGCAAGCCTCCATCTTTCAAATCCCAACAGGGGTAAGATTTTAGTCCCTAAAAATAGAACAATTAGAGCATCCGGCTAACCAAAAGGTCAGTGCTCTATAGGATGAGAATGTAAGAGATTCGTACCCCTGGTCTTTTGATATCCTTAACTTTAAGGGTGAGTTTCCAAGTTTCGCCACGGCCAAAGAGTTGTTGTCAAAAACCACCCGCTATGTCATGAATGGCGATATTCTATACAAGCGTTCTCATGAGGGAATTCTCCGATCATGCAAATTGTAGAGTATAGTCCAGCCATGGATCAGTGCCATTCCTGAGTATGCGGAGGGCACGTAAACGCCCAAGCCTTTGCCAAGGATCAGGTACTGGCCAACTATGGAAAAGGACTGCAACCACTATGTGAAGCGCTGTGAAAAGGTGAAAGAACGCGCTTATCCATGCCCCGTCATCTTCCTTATATCCGATCACGTCTCCCTGGCCCTTTTCCACTTGGGGAATTGATATCATAGGCAAAGTTAGACCAAAAGCTTAATATGGTCATGAATTCATACTTCTTGCCATTGATTACTTCACTAAGTAGGTAGAGGCTGCTTCATGTAAGGTTATTCATGTTGTGGCAGATTTCATTAGAACCAATCTCATCTGTAGATATGGTCTTCCTTTTCAGCTCATCTCTGACAATGGCTTGCACTTTGAGGATGAAGGAGGAGCCGTGGTAGAAGAATATTAGGGATTTCCCGTCAAAAAGATTCTCCCTACCAACCCCAACCCAATGGATCCCTTTCCAGGGTTGTAGGAACAGAAATAAGAAGGGATAAGAACGGTTAACGCCGATTGACCGAAAGTTTAAGGCGCGGGGACACTCATTAGATTAGTTATGCCATTCTTTTTAACAACAGAAACAAAAGAGTGACGAGCTATAAAGGAAAGAGCTATTGACCCGAGCTCCGCCCAGCCCGTAACTAGGAGGGGTAAAAGAGCGAACGAAGCGAAGCGATCAGGTAAAGAATTAGAGCTCTTCTCCGGCCTGCTTCTTTGCTTATTCGGGTTACTTTACCAAGACTATAAGTCCTACTCATGCTTGTGAAAAAGAAAGAGGAAAATAGCTAATTCAAGGCCCTTTTAAGCCCACCTATGAGCCGATCACACCTTTAATGCACTCGCATCCATCCAGACCGAAGCCATAGCCCAGCCCATCTAATCTCACGAAAGAGAATTGAAGGGAATCACCTATACAAGCATCCGAACTCGCATTCTAATGCGGGTCATACCCCTACCAAGGAAGAAGGTAAAGGCAGCAGCTCGGGAAGCTTCTTTCGTGCGTGCTTGCCTTCTGAATTCTCGAGTCATTGATAGAGTGGTGGAACTCAGCTTCTTTTCTTAGGAGTGAGTTTAGTTACGAGCAAGAAAGGTCCGCTGCCTCTAAATGTAGGCGAAGGTTGAGTTACGGAGCCCCTTTTTTTTGAGACGCTAGAGAAGTTCGATTTTAGAGCTAGACAAGACAACAGGGGAAAAGGAAGGTAGGTCAGATTCTCACCGAGCCCTAGTAGAAGCAGGTTGAAGCGTTGAAAAGAAAGTGATAGCCCGGATCTCCCCCACGTCCGTCTTTCAATCACCGTGAAGGAAATAAGCCACTGAAGAGCCCCCTTTGGTTTTTGGGAACCATGGGACGATGAAAACGATAGGACCAAAGCTCTTGCTGAATTGACTTGCCTTCTTGACTCATTTGCTGGGTTTCCGTATCTATCTTGCTTGCAGCCTTAGAGAGCCATTCATTCATTGGTTTCAAGTACTCCCCGAGTATCACGCTAAGACATTCCTTTTCTTGTTCTCGACAGAACCCCTTTTACCCGTTTGCGAAGGAAGCCCAAGAGAGCGGTAAGGGGCGCAGCCTTCTACTACCATGGACGAGGATACGCTAAGGCAACTTTGGCTGAGTCAATCGAAGCTAAAGCAACGTCCAGTTGGCCGAGCTGATGAACTTGACCCAATAGATCTATTAGAAGCAACAGAGTAATAGGTGGAAGCAGATCTAGTGCTAGTAGGTCGAGGAATTCAAATGTCCAGATTCATATCTAATTTCAAAGTAATGTAGGTGCGATCGAGCGGAAAAAGCCCAAGAGCTCCCCGCGTGGGGACCACCTACACAGGCATACAGCTGCGCACCAGACGGGTTAACTAAGAGCGCGCGTACACAACATAACAAAGCTTAATCTCCGTCTCAATAGACGGGCAGTTCCATATCGAAATCGATAGCCGGGGAAGGGTACGAGAAGTGCTCATATAGAAATGCCCAGCAGCATCACGCCACCCATAGTCGAGGAAAAAGTGACTCCTAGCTCGGCTCGATGCCAAGTTGAACTCTCGTCTCTGGTAAGATGCATGGCTTTGAAAGCACTCAATCTAGGCCATGATAAAGCAGGCGAAATCTACCAACCACGTAGACCCCCAATAAGGTAGGGCGGTAGGATTGGGACGAAGAAATCCCATGTCCTTGTAAACCCCTAGTGAACCGATAGGTGGGAGCAGAGCAACCTTGGATCGGTAAGCTCTAGATAATGATAAACGAGAGTAGTAAGGAGTGCGGAGCTTCGGGCTCAGGGAGCACCTGGTGCTTGTTTATGAAAGATTAACCGGGCAAGCAAGTGATTTCATACCTTGAGTGTAGTGTGTGCCACCCGTCTGCCGATGGATAAGCAAACCTACCAGCAAGCAGTGGTGGCATCCCTTTATGCAGCCGAGAATTCTTTTTCGTCGCTGACTCTACATCTGGAAGACCTGTCTCCTCAACATTCAAAAGTTCCAGATGTGCATAACCCATTGTTGGAAGCCGTGCATATCTTGCGCGTCTTCAGAATTGGATCGACGCAGTAGCTTTGACGGAACTGACTTCACCTGCTCGGTCCGTTCTGGACCGTCGTATAAGGGTTCTCTGTATCCTTACTTAGTCTCCATTGCTCGTTCTCAAAAGAGCATATCTTCGGCTCTTTTAGAGAAAACAGCTCACAGGGCGTCCATAATCGATGAGATCCATCTCACTCTCACCATCTCCCGTTATCAGAAGGTTTCCAGTTTGCTTAGAGAAAAAGAGGAGGTCAATACAACAATTGCATCTCGGCATGCAGAGTGATATCGATGCAAGGAAAGGCTTATATGGGGGGGTTATGCAAGCTTCAAAATATGTAGAGGAAATTGTGCTGAAAGCTGGCCAAGACCCTCTACATATTTGAAGCTTGCCTCGCACTTGAAGACCAATCATCATCATCAGAGCCAACTAGTTCAGTTACAGTAACCGGTGGTAGTCTTTGATAGAGGACTGGTATTGATGGGACGTCGAGGACGATAACTTGTTGCAAGAGAACTCGATGGGGGACAAGCCGTAGTTGAGTAAGTTTCAGCCCATTATTTAACCAAGCGTTCTGCAAAGTTAGTTTTTTCATACGGGCAGCGTGGTTATAGTACTCAGATTGTGCCAGCCATACAATTCGTACTGCATTGGCGGAATTGCTCTACACTCTAGAAAGGGAGGCTCGATAAGCCTTTGTGCTCTACAAGAAAATAAAAGAATTTTAGTAATAGCACGTATGGCTACTATTGCAGATGCAGCAAGGCTCGCTCAAGTTCGAAATACAGCACGTAGAAAACGAACTGCGCCAACGCCGGAGAACAACCTATTCTTTTTCACAGCAGAAAGCATAGTCAGAAGAGCTGAAACAACTGCCTCCGAGCTTGACCGAGTAACGAAGAAAGTGTGAAAAGCAATGTGGCATTTTCATTTAACTGATTGGCCTGGCCACTCTATTTAGCTTTCCCATCTCACAAGTCTATTAAATTGGGTAAGGTAAGAAAGATCGCTATTCCTTGCGTCGTTAAGAGTTCTGGCTTCTAGGGCGTAGTCAAGATAAGATGACTCTTTCCTTGGAGCCGGATTGACGTCTCCGAATCTTAATCTTACTCCAAAAGAGTAAATTCTGCGGACGCAGAGTAAGAAATCCTTGCTGCTCCTGCTCGGGGTAAGATGCTTCCTTTGCCGCTGCATCTCGGATCTATGACTAATAAATTAGGTACTTCACATAGGGAGAGGGCTCAGGACTATAAAGTTAACGATTGATGATATTAGGTAAAAAGTCATATAAGCATAGATAAGGGTAGGCCGGGGATTAGTAGCCCGTTCTTAACCTTTTATTGATTGTTATGCTACTTAGGCACGTTATCTCGGTAGTAAGGCAAGGAAATCCATAAAATAGGAGAAACTGGTAAAGTAAAGAAATATATATTTAGTATATATCGGCCGTTCTTACTACCTGATTGGCTGCTTTCTTACTTATTTTATGCCAACTAAGACATATATCAAAAAGGCATGAAAGCCTTCTTTTTGGCTCTCGTGTGAGGGTTTTTCATAACTTCTGTCTATCTGCTGTTAAATGACTTTATAGAGTCCTAAGGGTAGTCTCAAAGATAAGGAAGCCGTATTAGTTTTGATTAGCTGTCCCAGGTCAAGGAGTAAGTATTGGCTGTTGGCATGTCCGAGCTAAGATCGGTTGAGGCGGGTAAAGACGGTTGCCTAGCTTACTTAGTAAAGGACTCCTTTTGTTTAGCGGTCATGGATGGATAAGTTGTTCATTTTGTAACCTTCACCTCTATCTACACAGTTTCATTTCTACGTCTTCGACGAGCAAGACTTCACTGCTGACATAGGGTGAGGTTTCAACAGGGCAAGCGGAGATTATCCAACCTGCGGTCAGCTATGATATACTCAACTTCTTCTTTTCACCTCCCTCGCTATATGATTAAGCGCGATCCGGAAGACGTTCCCTTAGCAGTTGACATCTCAACAGAGTCCTCCGGTCGAGTTGGAAAACAACCCTTGAGACCTACGAGCTCCTAAAGCAAAGAAAGAAATAGACAGACTTAGACGAGGGCATCTTGAACCCCTCTCCCTACGGTCGAGTTAGCCCATGACCTCAAGATCAAGAAGAGCCAGCCATACATAGAAGACAAGGGAAGACCTTGCTCGACCAAATGAACGTAGCAGCAGCATCATGAGATAGAACCCGGTCCTGTCCCGGCTGTCCATCTGTGGAACATGGGGCGGAAGACCTCTAGAGTACCTACTAGAAGAAAGACAGAACCACTTGGCTAGGGGGACAAAACCATTAGGAGGAAGAAGCAGATGGAAGACAGGGTCACTTGTGAAAGAACTAGCCGAAGGGGACCATCACAGTTGGGGCGGTGGATGACAGGCTAGCTCACCAAGAACATCAGGAGAGGTTGGGGAAGACTTGGCTGCGGCAAGTCAAGGAGAGGTTAGGTCAAGGGATTTCAGACAGAAGTCCCATCAATCAGAAGAAAAGGATGTTCCAGGAAAGAAGGGAACAAGGATATCCAAAAGAATAGGCCTTGAAGGAAGGCATGAATGAGGGGAGACCGGTCTAAGGGCTGCAAGATATGCTACAAGGTTGAATCAGTCCACTAAGGGATGACCTCTTATACATGATTTCAGCGAAGTGTTCAAGTCAAGGACTTACTTAGGCGATCAAAGAAAAGAAGACTTGAAAGAAAAGCCTTCTATCCCACAGCTAAGGCATCCATCCAATACAGATAGAGCGTCATATACAATTACTCTATCCTTTGGAAACCACCTATTCCTCCCATCGACTACCTTCACTAGGGTCAAGATTCATGGTTTTCTAAGGGCGGCCCATTAGCTTCCTTTGATGGAACAAGGGATTGCTTTCGTCTCTTTCCTTCTGGGCCAGGAATGGAAGTTGTCGTTAAGCTTCTTTGGATCAATCGATAGTGTGCTTATCGCTCTACTTCGCTTGATTCTCATGCCAGTGGACTCGTCGCTCAGCTTTAGGCCTTATTAGCTTCATTTCTGAAGTGAGCATGAAGTCCGAACTGAATAGATACTGAGAAAGCGTCTTTCGTGATTCAAGTTGCAAGTTCGGATTCAGGATTGAGAAAGAAATCAGCAAAGCGCAGCTGGAGCTGAATCTATTATAGGAGGCGTAGGGTAGGCTCTTTGGATAGATTGACTGGCTTAAGCCGATGAACCAGCTTCTACCACTGACGAGCTAATTCGGACTATGCCTAACTAGAGGAATAAAATCACCTGATCTTGGCTCGGCATCTTTTGAATGGTAATCCAATATCTGGTAAGAAAGGTCGAGTCGGCTACTCGAAGCGGAGAAGCAAGAGCTCACTCGACCCATAGGAATAGGGAGGAAGTTTCATTCCAAACTGCTCTTAGTTTGAGCTAGGAGATGGGACAATACGCTGTTAGACCGGGAGTTTCAAACTGACCTTTAGGGATCGGAGTTGCAAACTGCTTGACCTTACTTAGGTAAGGTTGGGTAGGGAGGTCTTCCCACTTCCTCTTCCCATTCATTAAAGGGTACTAAGACGAACTGAGGAAAGGAGCGGAGTTGAAGCTTGAGCGGTACTCCTTCTCTTTAAAACTCACTTATTAAGGTTCGGAGATGCTCGCCCGTCTACCGGGATAGGAGAAAGAGAAGATCTCGACTAGGAGTCAGAGGGAATCTCTATCGGATCTTTTCTAAGCCAGGAAGATGCCTCCGCTGAAGTAGCAAGTATTGGGGTTTCAAACTGAGATTTTACTTTATAGTAAAAAGGGGTTTACCAGATCGAAAGAATCCTGTAGCAAACGGGATTGATTCCACTTCCTTGCTTTAAATACGTCCCTCTTCTCTCTTGCCGATTCCGAACTCCAGGAGGAGAGTCGCTCAGCCGACTAAAGCTAAAAGCAGAGTTGGAGCTTGGCAATGCAGTTGATCTTCTTGCAGCTGAGAGAGATGCTGGCATTGAATGAAGCTGATTCCCCCGTATTGGACAGAAAGAACCTTCTATAATGAAGAGTAGGATGTGAGGGAAAGCCCTCTAGTCGAGTAAGAGAACTGAAAGTTTCAAGCCAGTAAAGTCCGTTAGTGGGGGAGTTCACCCGGAGATTCGTCAATCAATTCTTTCTTCTGGAAACGACTAAAAAGAGCAGGAGCAGGGCTTGTCCGGGGCAAGGGATGCGGGTATGTCATAAAGATGAAGCTTGAAAGCGGGGCTGTGAAACTAAATCTCCATCATCAAAGACAGGGGCAAGAAGGATGTGATCGATCCCCACCCAGGTAAGGAACGAAAGTCACTCGACTTCATCAAGGGAAGGGGTTTGAGAATCAATCGACCAATAAGGCATTAGTGAAGAGACAGAGGAAAAGAGGTTGAGTTAGTGAGGAACATCTCACACATTCTAACTTACGAAATTAGTGAAGTGAAGAGAGAAGAGAGAGGAAGAGATGTTATGAGATGAGCAGAAGTATCCCCTTGTTTTGCCGTAGGAGATAGAAGGGATTCAACTTCTTCCTCGAACGAAGTGAGAGTATAACTGCAGCTAAGAGTTTTAGAAAGAAATAGCATCTGTTCCCTCCGCTTAAAAGCTCCCGGTTAGCCGCAGTACGAGGGGTGAACTCCCAACTCCTAGCTACCCTAGTTACTAAGACTTCTAAATGGATTCCCTCTATCTCAGCAGCAAGATAGGCTGCAACTAGACGTAGATCGAAGCTACATAAATTGAGTATGGAATCGAAGCTACCCTTAAGAATAAGGCAGACCTAGCATCCCGAACTAAAGACTCTATTTCGTCTTTCACTTCACCCTTGCTTCCTACTAAAAATGTTCAATCCCTTGCCCCTCTCGCCCGACTTATTCGTCTTTCTTTCACTCATTCCTGAAAGTCAGAAGCCGTAAGCAGACTACGCTTTCTATTCCCGCCAGGGAAGGATTCCTAGAGTTGCTAGTAGGGCATTCTTACCTTAGTTTCTTTCTAGTTCACATTGAAATAAGTAAGAGAACAACGCAAACGAAACCAGAGAATCCGTTTTCAACTCGAAGTTAGAGATTTTACTTTCCTGAACCAACTCTGGAAACTAAGAAACCGGCTTTCCTATTTTCTTTGAGCCAAGCTTTCCGGCTAAGTCGAATAGCTTTTGCACCTATCCCATCCCTGTCAGTCGAGTGGTTTAGTATTGCTGTAAGCCCTTCCCTTGACGGGAGGTTGCTTTTCCGGTTGCTTTAAAGACTTTCCGATCCCGGTATTCGATCTAAGTTAAGTTTCCCTTTCCTCTGCCTTCGAAGCGGATGAGGGACTTGTTGAAGAAGCTTTCCTTGATTCTCTCGGAACTACTTCTTTCAGTCTAGCATTTTCGCCCCTTGCCTCAAAGTCTTAGTCCAAAGCGTTGGATTCAGAACTTCTCTTGTCGATACCCAACTTTTGTCTCGTACCCAAGTTTCTAAACTACAGTTGTAGCCACCCCAAACCCCTGTGTTAACTGCCTTCAGCTGGTAACATACTTTCCGAAGTAAACCCCTATTAAGAAGGGAGACTCACTCTGCGGGGGAATAGGTTTAGCATTAACGTCTTTCAAAAACCCTTCCTTCTATTCTTTTTCCATAAGTCAAGCTGGCTAGCCAAAGCTTCTTGAATGACCAACTCTTGCTCGTCCTTTTGGCCCTTTACTTTGAGTTCACCAACCGAACATGACAGTTCTTCCATTCCTCATGCATTCAATAATAGGTCTGGTTTGGGGCTTTCTACGATACTTAATTGTACGATCCTTTAAAGTCTCCGGTGCTGCTCCTGGCAACCGAGGCCGACACAAGACACAACCGCAGCAGTTCGACTAAGAGCATGCTTCCCCCTACCTCACTTTTTCCACCCCGATAATCCACCCCCTTTAAACACACCCCTCCCCGCAGAGCGGATTAATTAGTATTACATGAAGGAATAATATCGGTAATGTAAAACAAAGGTTTAAGGTTGTTGTACTCAAGGAGGAGTTATCGTACTCTTTGAGGTGGCTATGTGATATATCCCCTACCTTTTTCTTATTATACTTAATATATTTAAATAAGAAATCGAATTCGTATCCCGCCCCGTGGCTATTAATAGTGTTTTTCCGGCACTGTTCCCCTTTTGTGCCTATGGTAACATCACTCGGTAGTATATAAAGTCGGCGACCTTTCAAGAACGGGAAAGATTATAGTGCTTCTCATACACACGGTAAAGACTTTTGGCTAAATCCAAGTCATTGGAAAGCCTTTGAAAGGTGGGAATGGGGTGTGGATTCCCTGCGTTTTCCTCTTCCCACCTCGTACCGCGATACGCGCGGTTCAACCAGTTTCTATAACTTTTGATCTCTTCAAACCGGGCATTTGGATTCATACCCCTCAACCCTTTTTCTCCGGAAATGTGTTCCTTCAGGGCTTCATCGACTGCATCCGTCAAAGATAGAGTCGAAGTGACAGTGGGAAAATCCAGTTCCGCCCGAAAAAAGGTCCCCTGGACCCTCTCGAGTTTGATGAGGTCAGCCTTCACATTTTGACACTGATCCCACATCTCCAGCTTCCGCCTATTCTCTAGGATAGCAGAGATCTCCATAGGGGAGGGCCTTGTGGAAGGAGCTGCGGGTTCGCCTTGAGCCGGCGGAAGGGCGTCTTCGCTCGCATCTTGCATGGCGTTTAGCGAGTCTAGACACCCCTCTAAAAAGGGTTGCACTGCTTCCCACAAGTCCATTTTTTTTTTCTTTTTACGACGTAGCCTACTAAAGCTAGCTCCTACTCCTTCTCCTCCTCCTCCTTCATCGTCGTTGGTCCTTCTTTCACTAATGATCTCACCAATAGTAGTTTCGCGCTTAACCGCTTGTTCCTGTAAGTCTACTATCTTAGTTCCTCAATCTAGAGAGTAGAGGTTCAACGCTCATTATACAATATTCCACTTACTCTTTTTCTCTCAAAAGTAGTTTACAGCAAGAGTGAAGGTATGAGAGAGGTGTAACTCCCCCGAAGGGGAAGCCCAGAAGCAGAAGGGAAGTCAAACCTTTCTTGCAAAGCAGCTTCATTAGAAAAGAGAACATTAGGCAAAGAGAGAAGCTTAGGGGAAAGAGAAGGTCAATACAAGGCACTTCATGGAATGCCTGAGCCCTTGGAGACGGCGAGAGGGTAAATTAAGCCCCTGCCCTTGTTTCCAGCTGGCCTTCCTCGCTAACTATGCTAGCTCCTTTATAGCTCATTTCCCTCTTCTTCTGGTGAAGCTGCTCTCTGCCCAATCCCTTGAAGTTTGGCTTTCCAGGCTAATAGTCGGACTTGGCTGGCTTTTCTGGGAATCTGTCTGAAGGCTCATCTGTTTACCCGAGCTTGCTTACCTTCCTTTGAGAATAGGATCGAAAGAATTGAACTAGACCAGATCGACTTCAAAAGGAGGCTGCTCCTGATTCTTTTGCAGCTGCAGGAATATAGGTTACTATAGAAAAGCAATCAATCCGGTAATGCAGGAAAGGCAAGGAAAGCAGTCCCGGAGTGGAACTGTGAAAGAAAATATCTCTCATCAACATCATCACCGGTAGGGAAAGGAGTCATTCAAATAAAGAAGTCACAAAAAGAATAAGGATCCGGAAAAAGAGAAGAATCGGGTTTAGCGGTAATGGCATAAGCCAAAGCTAGATCACCGGAGTTTGGGCAAATGGGTACGAGAGAAAAAGGTTTTGAAATGCATCTTCCGAAACCAGATAATCAACCGAAGGGGATTCCCCTGCAAAAGGAGATGGCTCTAGTTTCATACTAATCTTCGATCTTCAAAATTCCCTAAGGTAAGGCATCCCAAGGAGCGAAGCGGCTCAAAGGATTGGCAATTCAGCTCAGTCTGGTCTGAGGAGATGGGCTAGGCTACTCGCCCCATACGTAGGAAGAGGGGGAAGTCAAGTACCTATATCCAAGATCACTATATCCGCTTTGGTGGTAATATCTTGAGGAAGGGCATAAAAGAAAGCACCAAAGCAAACAAAGTAGATTATTCTAAGATACGAACTTGCGGAAAGAATGAAAAGGTATTCGACTAAGACGGGGACGGGTATTCCCGAAGATGCTTGACCTAAGAGATAGAGACGAGAACGAGACTAAGAAAATAAGATATTGGAGAGGAAAGAAGCAGTGCGAGTAGAGTAGGGGAGATAAATCAAAGAAAGACAGTACGGAAAGGGGGAGAACCATTGAGTAGGGGAGAACCCCTACCCCAGAAAAGGAAGAGAAAAAGTTCTTTTAAAGACTTATTTCCAGTTCTCTTTAGTAGAGACATTAGGGGGGAAAACATTCTCACAAAGAAAGAAGAGCACTAGAGTACTATAGGGCGGAGCTCCCTGCTTCAGCTGAAAACCGCTGACGAAGAACAGGTCTTCCCAGGGGCACTACCGAGGGAAGAAGAGAGTCTCACATCTGTACTGAGATTAGGCAGTGCATGAGGAGGATCATCAGAATAAAGAGACTCATCCTCCACGAATGTAACATGCCGAAAGATATGAAGTCGTACGAGGATCAAAGCATCGCCGGGGAATACCCGAGTAAGATGCAAAATGCTATATGAACAGAACAATGCGCCTTGGGAGATAATTGATCTCGGAGTGAGTCTGGACACAAAGCACTTGCACCCCCATGAAAAATATCCCAAGGAATCTTGCCTTTATGATAGCATCAGATGGAGTTCTGTTGATGACATATGCTGCTGCTGGCTTCAGCCCATAAATACTTAGGTACATGCATTTGAAGCATTTGGCTAGAGCAGCAATAGGTGCCTGTTTTTCTTTTCCTTTCTGCTACTCCATTTTGTTGCGGTGTGTAAGCACAGTCTCGTTTATGTATAATCTCATTAGATGAGAGAAACCTCTTAAACTCAGTAGAGACATATTCACCTCCTTCATCAGATCTGAAGACCTTGATCTTACATTCAAACTTCTTTTCCACTTGCCGCTTTCAATTCGATTAAAAGCTTTAGATTTGTGCCGTAGCATACCTGGTACAACGAGAATAATCATCTATGAAGGTGACATAATAGCAGTCCCCAGAGAGAGACTTGACAGGGGCTGGGCTGGACCCCTTCCATCGGAATGGATCAAATCCAGAGGTACGAGGTCACTCGCCTTATCGAATAAAGCAGGGATTACGCCTTTACCAAGTACTCAACAGGTGAGGGGTGAAACTTCTTAATAGCAAGCAGGAAACACTCAATTTAACACGAGTGACTACGCCTATAAAGTGGCATAGTGGGGAGTAACCTGCGCTTATAGGCTCTCTTGCTGCTCAGTCCTGCTGTTCTGTTCCAGGGAGAGGTATGAAATCGCTTGCCGTAAGGAAGAAAGCAGGACGAGTGCTTAATGAGCAGAAATCCTCGTCATAACTCTGTTGACGATGAAAGCATTAGCGAGGTTATAAAGGCTGATTCTTATTCTGCAACTAGCAATTCTCTTCCTTCGCTTTAGCTTGCTACTATCTTCCTTCTGTCTAGTTACAGTCCGCTCCTGACTAATCAGCCTATTGAAACTGAACTTCTTAGTACCGTACCGCCTTATTAGTCTATCTAGGGAGTTTCTTAGTCTAAGGCAATGATGAATATGATTCGAGCATCCCTCTATAGGATTGATTCTCTTTCCTAGGGTAAATTAAGATGTTGTCAAATGAGTTTTCTTCTTTAGTGACAGTCCGCCAGTAACAAGAGAGATAGTGAGATGTTCACTAAGAATAGCTCACCTATCGAACGATAACCATACAAGCGGTACTTTGCTAGCTTTAAAAAACCTAAATCCTTTGTTGCTAAAGGGATGCTTAATTCCCCTTATTATTAGGATGCTTTGCTTTGCTCCGGATGCTATCAAGAGAGCTGGATTGAGATACCTGGGGAGGTAGCTCAACTAGCGAACGATATTAGACTGTCAGCACAAAGGCAAGCCTCAGAGAAAGTAGCTAAATAGCCTTCCTTATTTATTAAAGCAGTCTAAAGAGCATTCTCAGGAAAGCTTCAAGCATTCTTAAATAGTATAATATAAGGAAGAGAAGCGAGGAAGAAGAAAGAAGTGCTAACGAGGTAGCTGCAGTGCAAGAACAACAAGAACAAGGTCTTTTTTTAGGCCTAGGCTTACTTGTCTATTATCGTTCGCTTAACGGGATATTCTTTGGAACATCCCTTAAGCTCTCTTGTGACTGGCAAAATAACATCTAAAAGCAGGGACGAAGTAGCTCGACCAAAGGGAGAGGGAATACGAGCTCTACTTCATACCGTCACTCGGATTAGCAGGAGAGTGACTTCATTCCACATCTCCTTCTTCAGAAATAGAGCGTCAGCTTCTTAGTAGCTACAGGCTCTTGTTACCATTAATTCCCAATCAAAGAGCTGAAAGAAGAACTAATCTCATCATGTAAATCAGGAATGTCTCAATTTATTGGATAATGCGAGCAACTCGTCCTTCTATTCTTCTTTGAATTCCCAGGTAAGGAAAAGAAAGGAAAGGAGGAAAGCCGAAGGCAACTCCATAGGGATGCTCGGACTTCCTAGAATAGCCGTATCTGTATAATAGAAGAATAGAGCGAGGGTAGCTTCCTTTTATCGGGCATCTCTCTCTTCATTGATAACCGACGCCTATCTGATATTGCCGGATCAATCAACTACCCTTACCTTCCCATGCATGCTACTTCACTCCTTCTCTTCTTTAAGGTAAGGAGAAAGAGTGCGCTCTTCATCAACTCATTTCTCTAGGCTTCGAACTCAATCTCAATCCGACTAACTCTTCAGCCCATCTCTTCTTTATCTCTCATCCGTGCCAATAAAAGAAAAAGAAAGAGTTCAATCCGAATCCTTCCTGTTCGCGTTCTTAACTCTTTCACATCGTCTTAATCTTCAAATGGGAACTCAAAGTCTTCCTCTTTCTCTGCCCTTGCATCAAATCCAAAGAGCTGCTAAGCGAGGAAAGAAAGAAATTGATCTCGCATTGTTCTATAAAAAAGATAATCTGCATCAATCCCATGAAGGGCAGCCCTAGGCCGAGTTAGCTACTAACTACAAAGAATTACCCGTTAGCTCCTTAGAAGGGAATCCACTTAGCTACAACATCCATTCTTTATTACCCTGACGGTTTAGCAGAGGAAATAAATACCCTATATGACGAATTGTTAGCATGAATGCCTATAAGGAATATGACTCATACCTCTCCTTAACAGTCGAGCACTTCATACCTGTTATTCACAAATCAGTCGAAGACTATGCTCACTGGGATTCCCCTTCCTACTAAGCTGAACAACTGAAAGAGGGATCTCAATATGACGGAATACCCATAATCTAGGTTCCGTTAAGAATGAAGGGATATGACCAAACAGCCTTCTTATCCCTCGTCAGCTGAAAGCAAGAACCGTCACAAACTACCTTGTCCTGAAATCCCACCTTTCCGATATGACGAATAGTTGAATCCACTTCTTAGGCCTTGCCCGGATTTAGATGCGTCACTTTGATCCGAAGCGAACGATGCCTTAACTGATGAGTGACGAAGGTAGCTAACCTCCATCGCATTATCCAAGAAGCCCTCTTTTCCGAGTCTGGAAAGCAGCTAATTGAAAAGGATGAGCTAGTTAATTAGCCAAGAAAGACTAAGAAGAAGAATGACGGATTGGGAATTCTCGGACTAAACCCCGTAATCTTCCTGCCTCTGGTCGAGCTAATCGACGGTAGCGAGCAGAAGAAGAAGCGAAGCTACAGCAGTCCCATTCCTTCTTATCTACGTAAGACATAGAAGAGAGTTCAGCTAGCTTTCCGTAACGGGCTACTAACTACGACTTTGCTTCCCTATATTAGCAGCACGTCGAAGGTCTTCGTCAGGTGTCGGAATCACATTTAGATTGTGGTCTATGAACTCAATACCAGATAAAGAAGCAGCGAACAACTGAAAGAATAGAGGGAAGGTAGCATTGCTTTCACACTTCTCTCTTCGTCATTCTAAAGCAAGGAATGAAGTAGCCCGTATAGCAAGAAGGAAGGGTATAGGAAATGCAATGAACTTCATCGTAATAGATAGATCAAAATTTAATGCGTCGAACTCGTATATTTAGAGTGACCCCTCTATGCCTACTCTACTAATGACGGCATCTAATTAATAATATCGTCATAAATAGTAGGCACGATGCCAATTCCACTCCATTATGAGCTTTCCTAATTCTCCTAGTTGTGCCTAATGATCCGAGGAATGATAATGACGGCTACGATACGAAGGAAGCCGAAGAAGAGCTAGCAACTGTCATACTATAATAAAGGCAGTCGCAGCTAGATCCAGGTTAATCTAACTCATGTGCTATTAACTCAATTCTGAAATCATAGGTAGCTACTTCCTTCCAACTTAAGGCATCTTACGCTCAATTCTTATTGTTGTTGTCAAGTCTTGGACTCTGTTAAAATAGGAATCTGTAAAGTGTTCCATCAACTAAATACCCTGCTGCTTCTCAATTCCTGATTAAATCAGTGCCAGAGGAATTCGGATTAAAGAAAGTCTCGTAGGAAAGGGAGCCAATGATAGATGCTTTGAAATAGCGTAATAGAAAGAAAGATTGTCTCAATATCAAGGCAAGTCTAATGCGAGTAATTGAATCAATCCCATCCATGGAATTTCCGGAAGAGTCACTCGCCAGAGCAGAGGAAGGGAATTCGGAACTCAATCACCAAGTTAACCTTCCCATTGTCTATGCCAGCAACAAAGGAAGAGGTGAGCTACCAACTCGTCACCTCCCCTCTCGTTCCACTTCTGTCTGTTCTTTCATTGCTATTCTTTCATTGTCAAGTGTCGGACTCTGGTCTTTTTGGAACAAGAAAGTGTTCCGTGAGTGAGATTTCCCCTCTCTTCTTTAATCTTTTCTTCCCAAAGCTCACTAATTTAGTGATAGAGGCTCTAATGCTGCTAGCGACGGGTAGCTACTAGGAAGAGTTGACGGTATGAAATTGCTCGACCTATAGCGAAAAAATCATAAGAGAAGAAAGCTGCTAGCAGAGGGTGGAGAAGTGCTACACCTTCGTGGATTGATCGAGTTCCGTGTACTGATTCTCATCGAGATTGGGTTGGTGTTCAGTGTACTAAACAAGCAACGGCTTTCGCGCGTTTGCGCTCACTCCGTTGCTTGTTCCGGTGCTTGTTCCCTTCAGTCGAGCTCACCTTCATCCCTCTCACTTCGTTCGAGAACTTCATGCCTTAGCTACTTTACTAAGAAGATCAGGTTCCCTTCTCTCTCTTACAGGAATAGAAGACTATCCCTAAGAAGGAGACTTTCTTTAGACTTTTTACTATCTTTTTGCCGACCAAATATGAAGAAAAAGAAAGCCTTTTTTAAGCTAGAGAACAGGGCCGGTAGGGAAGGTGCGATTGAGCGCCGTCTGTAGCTGAACTTCCCTCTCGGAAGGAGTCTAGATCCTAGTTCAGCTGGACTCTCTCGTTCTTCCAGTTTCCTTCGATTCTGTAAATTAGTCATATGGACTCGTCAGTCTTGTTGGTAGCCCGTAGTCCCTTTTCCAGTCTCAGGGAGGGATGAAGATAGAACCGATTCAACAACAGAGGAAAAAACTGCCTATTCCAAGGAGGTGGGAAGGGCTTTCAGTCCAGACTCATTCTTCTAGGTTCAATTCTTTTCCTCCAAAGAAGGGCTAGGTCCAATTCCAAACCCCACGGAGCGGTAATTACTTTAGAAAAGCAAAGCGCTAAATAAAGGGAAAGCAAGTACCAATCCGGAAGAGAAGCAATTTACAACTGGAGTAATAAAGAGGATTGAATGAAGCTTCGTGCTTTCGTTCGCCTTTGGAGGGAAGGGCAGTGTTTGCTGGGAGGAAGCACTCCTTCCCGTTGTAGCCATTGCATCTTCGTATTTGGCCTCCTCTTGTTCGTTTGTTGCTTCGGTAAGGTAAGTGATTGTCTGGAGAGGCTATGGCTTGCATGCCGTTAAGGGGTATATATGTATTCCTTCGCTCGTCCTTAACTTGTTATCCCGGATTTAATAGTCTCTTTTCTTTCGTAGGAATGCTGTATGAATCCTCGTTTGATTGTATCAAGGCTCGGCGGATATTGTCCTTTGGTAGTAGGGCCTGAGGTTCTGCTCTGCCCTAAATATGTATTATTTTTCCAACTTCTAATAAAAACGAATTTGAACTTTGTTCCGTGTCTGTTAGAAGGTGTAAAATGCAATTTAAGGAAGGAGAATGTCAATGTAGCTGGTTTTGTTGGATTGTCCTAAGGAAATTTCCCCCTGTTAGTTTGATGCTTGACTTGACACTTTATATATCTCTATCTGTAATGTTTAGTGAATTGCTGGATTGAAGATAGGGAATGAAGCTGTCAGAAAGTCTTATTAACTGTCTTGAGTAAGTGCTCCTGGCTTAGCTTAGGTTATCTGTGCTTGTGCCTGTGTAAGGTGCTTGTCCTTTGTGGAAGGACTAAGTAGTTCTTTTTCCTGTGGTTGTCTCCTTCTAGGGTCTCGTGTCTGGATCTTCCCTTGTTATTGTCAGTTTTTCCTGTTTTTGTTTTATTGTCTGTATGGTTTGAACTTGATTCCCGGGTTAGGTATCTAGGGAGTCTCGTTGAGAAGGCGGGTGTAAGTGTAGTGCCTGTTAGCCCTGACTGGAGAAATTGGCGAGAGGGATTAACCTGATTGACCTATTATTGCCCCCGGGGTAAGATCAGTCCCCAGTTAATATGATATGGATAGTAGTCATCTCTTTTCCTTGATCTTCCAAGGGAAAGGGGAGGTATGAACCCGGACAATCTCTTTCTTTCCTTGAGAGGACGAGATAGTACAGCTAGAGAAGAGGGTAGCATTGGAGTTCCCATCCTTTGTAGGCTATTGCCATTGTCTAACCTTTTATTTCTATTTCCCTTGGAGTAAAAGACTACTAATACTAAGATTAAGGCATTTAAGCAAAGCAAAGTGCCCTTACATGTCTAAGGAATTAGGAGTTCCAGGGGGCTAGGGAATACGATCCAGTCGGAGGGAATTTGAGTATCATAAGCCCCTCAAGTTTCCGCAAGGCATATTTCAATGTAAAGTTTTATGCATGCGCAAGAGAAGTCGAAGGCTTTAGTCTGTGCCAGTCCCCGAGTAAGAAGTTTATATGAAAAGTATACTTTTTAAACCAGTGTTCCAGGTAAGGCCTTTCTATATTTCTATAGTCGCATTCCTCTGCTGTCCTCTTGTTTGAGGAGTTCAATTTTTCATCCAGTTCCTTACGAGTGTACAAATTCCCCTCCAGCCAGTCTTAAGCCAACAGTATCTTAACATCAAAAAGCCTTCTTAGAGGGGAAATCCTCGTCTCTTTGGTTAGTCCCGCGAAGTAGAGAAATAGGGAGTAGGTCCGATGGATAAAGCAGGGGCAACTCAGTTCGCTTTGTTCATTTTTTAGGGCTTTCCTCTCTCAGTCAAAGTAGTTTCGGTTGGTGAGCCTATGCCCGGAAGTTAACTTGTCCAATCTAAGCTATGGCCCGTGAGACTAATCAGTCAAGTCAACCATACCTAAGGATCGGTGAAAGAACCCCAACAGGGTTAACTTCGAGTTAAGATTTAGCTGTTGATGTCATATATCCTTCTTCTATAGAAGATAGTTGCATATCAGCTGTCTCACTAGTAGCGCATAAAAGCTATTTGTTTAACTATAATTCAAGACTGAAAGCTGTCACTGGATTGAGAGCTAAGCCAGCCTTCAAGACCAGTTACTATAGCATAAAAGCTGTATGAGAACTCTTTACTATCTCTGAAATTTAATACACATATAAAAGAAGAAGTATTATAATAGTTAAATAAAGACGTAACTCCTGGATTTATCTTCTAATAAAATCCACCAAGACCCCCACGCCATCCGCTGACTTCCTATGGATTCTCTTGGCTGACTATTTCTTTAAAGAAAGCCCTCGCTCCGATACCCGACGCTACGGGAATGATGCTAAACCCTCTTACCGGACCACTGGCCATTTCCTTAACTTCCCCACTCACCGCTCTTGGAGGCATATGAGACAGACTACGCGCTAACAGCTTTAGCAACAAGGCTATAGGCTAAACAACTAACAAAGCAAGCATGGAAAGACGCTTACCTCGTGCATTCACCCTAAGGGAAAGTTCATGAGTCAGTAAACTAAATTACAATCAATCAAAGAAGAGCACTATACGCTTTCTACGCGCACCCCACGTACATAACTCATACCGCGATAGGACAGCGAAGGAGACACAGAGTACACGCACTACAGAAGAGCTATCGCGAAACTGGCAGAAGACTACAGCTTCCCACTACGCGACGCACACGAGAAGGCAGCCGGCAACTCCAGAGGGATCATTCCCGCGAACGGACGATGGAAAGTACCGCGCACGCGGAAGCAGACCTCTTTTCCCGTATACGCAACCTCGAAGCCTAATTAGTTCACGGACTGCCTCCTCAACTCAACCCGGGGGAGGGGGACAGGAGACGGCCATCTCGAGGCAGCGATAGGTTTCAATTCCCCATTGGAGCAGGCTTGCCTTAGATGGAGGTCCATAATTTCCATACAAAATTGTAAAAGGTAGGGTGACAAAGGGTCCCCCTGTCGAATGCCTCTACTAGAAAAGAAAGAAAATTTTACGATTTCAGGCCATTAATCTATATTGTAGTGGAAGTGGAGCACACACATGACATTATTAAGTTCTGGATCTGCTCAGGAAAATGGAAGTCATCTAGAGTAGCTTTGAGAAAGCTCCACTCCAGCCTATCCTAGGCTTTTTATAAATCAACTTTCACTGCCATATACCCCACCCGTCCTTTATTTTTATGCATTGAGTGGATTAATTATTGTACTAGGATAGCATTATCCATCCCTATTCTCCCCGGAACGAAGCTTGTGTCTGCATGGGCGAAATGAGCTTGTCAAGGTTTTTCTTACTTATATTTCATTTAATATAAGGAATGGTCTTATCCTGTTGACAAGGATTTTACCACTTTATAGGCAGTATTGCAGAGGCTTATTGGTCTTAGCTGCTTCACCGAGGATGGGCTCTGACACTTTGTGATCAGCACACTGTTTAGTGGTCCATTGTGGCACTTTTTTAAAGTGTTTTGATCTATCGAATGAAGACCTCTTGGACCCTAGCCCAGTTATTCTGACAGAAATGAGGATGTAGCCCAGGGGCCTTTAGAGACCCTAAGGCTTTGCCTACTTTGTTTATCAATTTAAGATATGTGTGCTGAGCTTGGTATCTGCAGGTCTATCGTGAGTGGCGCTTCTCTTCCATAGTCTAGAGATTTCTAAAAAAATCTGTAATATTGCCTTGAATCTCAATTGGGTCAGTGAGCCTTTGCCCTACACTATTTTCAATTGAGGAGATGCGATTGTGCTTACGACGGACAATATTTTAAAGATTAAAAAAGTTTGTATTACGTACGGTCGCCCCTCCAGCTCACTTTTGATTTCATGGCCCATAATTCCATTCCTATTTTCTTTTAAAGCACAACTGATACTCATTTTTGAGTTCACGTTGAAGAGAAGTAAAGAAGGCTGATGGTCGGTTTCCTAAGGCTTTATGAATCCTCGCCAAAGGTGCCATGACTCTCCTATTATTTATAAATATGTTTCATAAATGGTCCCGATTTCCTTTTTTAAGACCGTCACAGAAGGATTTGGCTGCCCCTGCCAGTCTTTGACCTCCAGCTACCCTGAAATCTCGTACCAGATTCGTAAAATAAGGGTCTGTATACCACATTCTTTCAAAGAGAAAAGATTTTTTGCCTTTTAGTGCTTGCTGGTCCTCCAAAAAAGAAAAAAAAAAGTATCCGAAAAAAAGTCCTTACGCCGACATTAGCAGTAGTAAGGCTGACAAAGACAAAGAGTGAAGGTGCGACAGCGCTTTTTTAAGCCCAAAGGCTAGTTCAGTCACTTCCGGATGAATAATCGATATCTTTTTCTTTTTTCGAGAAGGAACCTTAATCGAATATCGAATGGCCAAGCTAAGAAGAATCGAATCATCGCCCGAAATAAAAAGGGCCTTAATTAATTAAGGCTTTATTTCCGACTCATGAAGTTAACCGGACATACCACTTACATGCTATTGTAATCGGCGAGTCTCCTACAAAGTAGAATTTGGTCAGTGTTCAATTAGTGCTCGCCCGACCCTGATTCTCTCATACTCCACCCAACACTCTCTCTCATTTAGTTTGAGTAAGCTAAAAACTACATAACGGGGGGCGTTCAGAGGTAGCATGTTCATCGAAGTGATTTCAGGAAATTGGGGGAGGATGAACAAGTCCAAAGTGGAACACACTTTTTGTAGCTAATCTACAGAATAAAGTAGGTGCTCCGCTTTGCGTT